CTATAGAAGTTCCCAGAGAATTCATTAGAGGAATGTTTCCAATCAAAATTGTTTGTTCTTGCATATCCCTGCGGGTTTTCCAAATGAGTCCTGCGGATACATATAATTCAGAAGAATATGTGAGTAATTTATACACAGCATCTCTTTCTTTTATCAATGGTTCTACAAATTGATATGTTTCCAAAAATAATTGAAATTCCGTTTTTTGATCCGTATCTTCTATTTTTGGAAACTTAGAAAGTTCTTCCATCAAGCCCTGATCAATGAACCTACAAAATCCTTCAAATTGTATCTGATTAAACCCAGGTATTGTAGACATTCCCTCATTTCCATTCTGTAGCATTTTGAATTTCCTATTTATCAAAAAATCCCATTATTGGATCATTCTTCATCGAATCATATAGATGATCTAGTAACGGTAGAATTTAGATTCTGTTTACTGAATAACATGAAATTTGACTCCATTCCAGATATGGAATGAAATGTATGAAATACGTATGAACGGCGGAAGAAAGAGAATTTTCTATTTCAAATTAGAATTTGCAACAGATACAAATGGAAAGGGGTTGATAAAACATTCCTAGAAAGAGAATTCTGCCACTTAGGCTTACTATATTATGATTGTGGGATTTTGTATAGAATATCAAAACAAAACGGATTCAATTCCTATCATTATTATCCTATTACATATTCCAATCGACTTGCATACCAGACAACTAAATGGATTCGGTATTTGATCTTTTCGTTGAGATAAAGACATAAAAACCAAAAACAATATAGAGTCTTTTTTTTTAGCACTTAACCTCTTTTATGATTCCATTGCTCAAAAAAGATTCACAGAGAAGAGAGATTTTTTTACCTAACCTAGTTTTTAGTAGAATTGGCAGAATACGATGGAGAAATTTAGAATTGTATTGTAAAGTATCAAAGTATCTAAGAAGGGCTGGATTTATTAAACACGTGCAGATAGAGCTATCTATAGATCCGTCTTCTCCTTTATTTCCGTGCTCTATCAAAACAAAGTTTCTATTTCTATTCCACGAAAAACTGAAGCACGAGAATTTTCTGATAATTCCCTATAGGCAACATATATAAATAAGATACCCAATTCGATTAGATATCTGTGTAACAATTTATGTTCTGGGGTTTACATATACTCATAATTGTTGTTATAATTGAAATTGAGAAGGATTTTGGATTGAGATTGAAAAAAATCAACACTGATGTGTTATGCACCAACTTTTTGATTATGTCATTAGGAAAACAAAACAAAATTGGAGATTCAAATCCAAAAATAGTTCACGAATTCGCAGGCAGCAGTCAATAGTTAACGGTTCCAAGTTGTCATAATTTTTTTTATGACTGAAAATCCGCCCTTTTTATATTAATAGAAAAGGGAGGGGAGATTTTTAGGCATTATGTGTTTTGAGATACTATACAATCAATCGAAGGGTTGGATCAAATCCAACCAAAAAGAAAAAAAAATAAAGAGGAGGAGGGTTTCTTTTAGGAAAAGGATTAAGAAAAGGGGGATTAAGGATGCAAGTACAATAAAAAAAGAAGTTCCGTACTCCAAACCGAAGAGGAAAATTTTCATCTATTTTGTATCAATTTGGCGGCATGGCCGAGTGGTAAGGCGGGGGACTGCAAATCCTTTTTCCCCAGTTCAAATCCGGGTGTCGCCTGATCAACAAAAAAAGGCTCAAAATCTCTGATTCTGTTCCGCTGATAAAACTCTCCAAATTATTCCCCAGCAGAAGTAGAAGAAATGGACTGTTGATACTTGTTTGCTTCTACGCATCGGATCTGGGGGTTTTCTAAAAGATTGTAAATCTTTGGATCTAGGATTCAAAGAAAGATTCTAATGGTGGAAGGGCTCTCAAGACTTCTCGATTCCTTTCTACTGCTAATCTTTCTACTACTAATCTACTGACTGGGTCTTGAATTCCGTTGGATAGCTGGATAGGAAATCGAATTCCATTAGTAGTTGTGGAGAGGGGGAAGATCCTTTAGATACTTTATATATGGACTCACGAGAATCTCTGAATGTTCAGGCATTCAATCAATATTAGATTGGATGGATAATTTACTTAAAAAAAATAGATATAGAAAAAGTGCAAAAAGAATTTCTTTTCGGCAACCTCTCGTCAAGAATATGAGATACCATCTCCCGACTGTCTCTTCGAAACATTCGGGAGATGATATGGATTAGATCAAATGGGAAATAGAGGTATGGAATAGATAGTGATCTCTGATTATGCTTTTTTTACTTTACTTATGAAGGTCAACAAAAAAGAATAGGCCTTATTATTCCTACATGTTCCATTAATAAGAGTTCCTTGAGATCTCATTGCATATTTGACTTGTATTTAGTCTTTCCAGATTGCAAATCATATAGGAATTTTTTAGAAGTGGATTTGTTGGATTGGTTCATCAATAGTGTTCGGTCAGAATCCCTTTTTGACTCTGCGCCATTGATTCCACTATTATTAGTGAGCAATAATGGAATAATTCCTTCATCAAGATAGGGGACATAATTCACATGGATATAGTAAGTCTTGCTTGGGCTGCTTTAATGGTAGTCTTTACATTTTCCCTTTCACTCGTAGTATGGGGAAGAAGTGGGCTCTAAAGGTACTACTAATTGAGTTGAGGCAAACTCTATCAATTGTTTTATAGGTCGTTCTGCAAGGCGGTTTGAACTCTTTAAAAAGAAAAAAATCGATATATATCTTCATTTTGAAATTCCATTGGATTCTAGTGGAATAATGTATTATATGACTAATACTCTTTCAATCAAAGAGATATTTCACGGATTCCCATGTTTGTGTTTCGAAAGGAAAGGGATACAGATGATGGAAAATTTAGTCCAACTTAATTCTTCCTAACTTTTTGATTTCAATGAACGGGCTCTTACCAGAATGATAGATGGATACTGAGGAAGACCCGATCCCCTTTTCTTTCCCCTTTGACTCTTCAAAAAGGAAGTCGTTTTGTTAAGTGTATACGCACTTTATATGAGAAAGAATATAAACATAGTGGTTGTCTAACGGGATACTATGCATAATAAAATAAGATCTTGCCTTAGGGGCGTCACATATTGCGCACTTTCCTTTTTTTATTATTTTCTATTATTTTTTTTCCTTTTCTTTTCGGAATTTCGATTTTATCGACGCATTTCATATCATGGTTCAACCGTTAAAAATCTGTGAGGTTTACTCTTTGAAATCCGAAGAAGTGCCCACAGAACTCCTGTCAATGGCTCAATCAATTATTTCTTCGGAATGCTAAAAAAAAAATGACTATTTGATTTTCTTAATATATGCCTATATCGTTTTTCCTGCATTGATTTGATTCTTTCGATAGATCCTGAAATTCATATTGTAAATAATCAAAAATCTAGAAATTCGAACTATAAGAGTCAGACGATTATTTCAGATTGCTCGAAACAAATAGATGTATCAAAGAAATAGAATTGGGTCCTATGTCCATTCCATATATGGAATGAATGGAATTGATATCTACATATATGAAGATAATATTGTAGATTGATTTATATTTAGCCTCTATCTTTATTAGATTATAAAGTACAACTTTCTTTATACGCTGTATAACTTTATACACTACAATAACACTAACACTAATAGATAGTATGGTAAGAAAGAAGGGTTCATCTATTTCTTTCTTACCGTACTATCGGATCTCATAGAATACTGCCGATTCTAGTCCGCTCATTTCATTTAAGACGCAAAATTAGAATCCTTTTCATTTGATTTCTTTAACCATTAACTCAGTAATTAATCATTTTGACTTACGGTTTTTACGTAAATGATAAGTAGAAACGCAGTAGGGACTAGAATGAACAGTGCAGTAGCAATAAATGCAAGAATATTTACTTCCATAATCTCATCGTTTTTTTACTTCAAAATAACTCGGGATTTAATCCCATAGAGATAATAAATCTTTTTCCTGTCACTTCAATGAATGAATTCCCTCTCGATGATCTTGAAATCAGATCAATATCATGAATAACAATATCTGAGCTATCAAATCAATTCGTCGTCAAGAATTGAATAGTATAACATAGGAAGATCTTTTATCCATACTGAATCCAAAATTTCTTTATTTCTCATTCTTTTCTGTTCTTTATCTATAACCTACCTTACGTCCTCCTTCCTTGTACAATCATCGGATAAAGTATCGTCTGACCACCCGTCCGTTTCCATTAGTCACAAACCCCCAACAAACAATCGAAGCGAAGTGGAAAAAGAAAGGAGTTACGTTCTAAACTCTGTTTTTTTTTAATGATCTAGTTTTCTTGGAAGACAAAGAAGTGTGATAAAGAGAAGTCCCGGGATAAAGGATGTAATATTCCATCAAACTAACTATTTTAGTTTGGGGTTTGTTCGTTCTTCGACGAGCCCTCTAAAAAAATATCAAAATAGGAAGGAAAAATGGATTTATTCCCCTGCTACTTGCTAAGCTAATAAGGGGTGGGATCTTTGATTGATCTTTATTTTTCTTTTACCCTCCTTCCTTAGGTTATTCGTACTGGGATACCTATACCAAAAGCTCAGCGTACAATTTGAATGAAATAGATTTTTCAACTTCACATTAGTAATTGTGGTTACACAAACAAAACCGAAGTCAGAAGGGGGGATTTTTGAATCTGGAAAAGTATTCTATCAAGGAAATTCTGTTAATGTGAAATTCATTTTGTATTGTACAAGAAATGAATTCAATTTGGGTCTGTGCGCCCGAGAAACATATAGTCCTCTATTCCATTCCATGAATTGGGAACAATCGAAAAAACAGACTCAGTATCTCATGACTAGAATGCTCTCAATAATTGTACTAAATGTGTCTTTCTCCTACCAATCTGTAGGAGTTGAAATAATGAAAATCCCCCTATTTATTTGATGAGAAATGCGAAAGAAATGCCAAAGGAAAGAAAAAAGAACCCCCTTGAGAATGAAATTCTGCCCACTGTGCCCCCTTTC